ACTTGAGATAATGGGTGTAACCCAAAAAAAGATTCATAAGTCGTTGTTAATGGAGTTGAAGTTACCAAATTCTGAGGAGTCGGTATTAATTTAGACCCAATTGCTTCACATATAGTTTCTCGAACCACCTTTTCTAAACGAACCAGAGCCAATCCGAATTGATCCTGTAAGAGGTCTGCTACAGAACGAATACGTTTATTTTTCAAATGATTCATATCATCAAGTGTACCTATTCCAAATTTCATCCCAATCAAAAGATCCACAGCTGCCAATATATCTCTCGGTAACAAAAATGTATTGTTTTGAGGTATATCAAGGTTCAGTCTCCGATTCATATTTCGTCGCCCAATCCGTCCTAATTCGCATCTTTGTTGAAAGAATTTTTTTTGTAATTCCTTACATAAGGATTCCGAAAATACTGGGTCCCCACCCACACAAGCAAATTGTTGATAAAACTCCAAAATGGCATTTTCTTTTGACCCAATTTTTTTTTTCTCCTTATCATTATCATTCAGGAAAGACAAGAAAATTTCCGGGTAACAAACATTATCCAGAATTTCTCTTAGATTCGAACCCATAGCTGATGATAGAACTAGAATAGATATTTTCTGTTTCCTACTCACACGAGCCCATATCCCTGCTTTTCCATCAATCTCTAATTCTGATCTTCCTCCCCAATCTGATATTATTGTGCCGGTATAGACCGAAATTCCGTTATGGTCCAATTCTGACCGGTAATAAATACCGGGGCTTTGCAATAATTGATTGATCACAATTCTGTATATTCCATTTACTATAAAAGTTCCCAGGGAATTCATTAGAGGAATGTTTCCAATCAAAATTGTTTGTTCTTGCATCTCCCTACTGGTTTTCCAAAATAATCCCGCGGATACATATAATTCAGAAGAATATGTAAGTGATTCATACACAGCATCCTCTTCCTTTATCAAGGGTTCTGCCAATTGATATGTTTCCACAAATAATTGAAATTCAATTTCTTCATCTGTATCTTCAATTTTTGGAAACTTATCAAGTTCTTCCGTTAAGCTCTGATCAATGAACCTACAAAATCCTTCAAATTGTATCTGATTAAACCCAGGTATTGTAGACATTCCCTCATTTCCATCTCGTAGCATTTGAACTGAATTCCCCATTTATAGAAAAATCCCATTTTTTGCTCATTCTTCATTGAATCGTATAGATCGATCTAGCTCTGATGGAATTTATATTCTGTTTACTAAATCACATAAAATTTGACACAAAAAAAAAACTCCATATATGAATATATGAACAGATATGGAATGTATGAAATCTTTATGAACGGGGGGGAATAAAGAAAATTTTCGACTCAAATTTCAATTTGCAACAGAATAGATACAAAAGGAATTGATAAAATAAAACATTCTTGGAACAAAAATTCTGTGGCTTAACGCTTAATTCGATTTATTTATAGTTATTGAATTTTGTATAGAATATCCCTTCGTTCTATTTCTACCATTATTATGATATTACATATTCCTATTCGATTGGATACCAAAAAAAAAGATGCAACATTTGATCCCTTCGCCGAGATAAAGACAGAATAATCAGAAACAATATAGAGTTGATTTTTTTTTACTTAACCTTTTTTGCCCTGTCTATTGTATTGTGAAAAAAAGATTTGCAGAGAAAAAAGATATTTTGACCTATTTAGTACTATTTCATAGAATTCGAAAATACGGGTGTAAAAAGCGTTCTATTTATTAATTTAACTTAAACAGAAGATACTCGATTGTGTGTGTAATTTATGTTCTGGTTTCGGGGTGGGTTTACATATACTCATAATTGCTGTTATAATGGAATTTGAGACTCAGAAAAAGAAAAGCGGAGAAATAATAAAGATTCTTTTTTATTGAAAAGACGCAATACTGATTAGTTATCATTTGGATTTTCTTATGCCATTAGGGAACCTTAATTTGAAATCAAAATCTAAGAGTTGTTCATAAATTCGCAGTCAAGTCAATATTTTTGGCGGCATGGCCGAGTGGTAAGGCGGAGGACTGCAAATCCTTTTTCCCCGGTTCAAATCCGGGTGTCGCCTGATTCTAATTAAAAAAAAGACCCGAAATTCCTTATCGACTGATAGAACCTATAACTCACCGAATTATTCCCCAGCCGAAGGAGAGACCTTTGTCTCTTGATACGTACTTACTCGATTCTAAGCATCTGGGGTTCTCAAAAGTTCAAGTTCTGTAAATCCTTGTGTCTAGGATTCAAGGAAAGATTCTAGTAAGTAGTGGTTACTGACTGGGCCTTGAATTCGATTAGAGAGCCGAAGGTTATATCTAACTAGTTCGTAATTAGTAATTGTGAAAAAGCGGAATCTATTTTGTATACACACTCAAAGGAGTCTCTGAGTATTCAGGTATTCGATTAATATTCGATTGGGTAATTGGCTTTTATAGAAAAAGCTCAAAAAGCACCCCCTTTTCCACCGGTCAAGAGTGGAATAGGCTGTTCA